TTTTCGATTACGAAAAAGAATTAGACATTGCATTACATAACAAGAATTGTATTTCTCTAAATAAAATAGAAATAGTTATGAATAAAAAAAAGATCTCTTTTTGCTTTGCAATTCTAGTCTTTCAATTTTATTTCGTTCCTATTCTCCTTTCTCAGAAAAGGGACATTACCCAAAATAAAAGATTTCTTCGTTCTTGATAGTTATTTACTTAATCGGTGGATAGGAACATACTCTGGATCGAAATCCCGGGGAGTACTTCTTAATCATTTCTACCAACTTAAAGCCCCAATTCGAATTTCTTTTCTATAAAGAAATATCCTGGTGGATAATTTACAGAATCTCCATTACTAATCCTTTGTGTATCTTGGTCTTCCTAACCATATCCACTTATTTTTTGGAATCTCTCACTAGGGTAATCCATCTATGGTAATAGATAGTAAAAACCCCATAAAGTTGATTTTTTGAACCCGCTTCAAGCCATGATGACTAATCAACCAATCTTGGGGTAACCAGTCTCGACTGCTTTTGTTTACTTTCACTTAATTCTTGTACATAGGAAATGAGATTGAATTTCTTTAACAGCAAATTTGAAAGCCGTTTTATTTCACTCATATAACTATTCGGTTTAGTTCATCAACCCAAATGATGAATAAAAAAACAATAGATATTCAACTCATTTAACTTTCTTGCTAGAAAGTTAACTTGCTAGAAAGAAAAGAAATAGGGGAAATTTTATGTCTCAGCGAATCGCACGTAGAGATATTGATAATATACATAGAGTTAATGGTATTTCATAACTAATTGATTGAGCAGCAGCCCTTAATCCACCTAAAAAGGAATATTTATTATTTGATCCATATCCTGACATAAGAAGTCCAACGGGAGCAAGACTTGAAACGGAGATCCATAAAAAAACACCAATACTAAGATCGGCTAGAATAAAGCGATAGCTAAAAGGAATTACTGAATAACTTAGTAAAATGGATATGACTGCTATCGAGGGACCGATACTGAATAAACGAGTATCTCCTCTAGATGGAAGAAGATTCTCTTTGAAAAGTAGTTTTGTACCATCTGCTAGAGCTTGAAGAATTCCCAAAGTCCCGGCGTATTCGGGTCCAACGCGTTGTTGTATCCCTGCAGATATTTCTCTTTCTAGCCAAACAATTACTAGTACACCTAGTGTGATTCCTAATACAAGAGTGAAAATAGGGACAAGCATCCATATGATCCCATAGACTTCTTTTAAGGATTCCAATCTGGAAAAAGAATTGATAGCTTGGATTTCTGTTGTATCAATTATCATTTCAACGATCGACTTCTCCCATAATGATATCTATGCTACCTAGTATCGTCATAATATCAGCCAATTTCATTCTTTTAACTAACTGAGGAAGAATTTGCAAGTTGATAAAACCCGGTGGTCGAATTTTCCATCTCCAAGGAAAAACACTCTGATCTCCTATCAGAAAAATTCCCAATTCTCCTTTTGGTGCTTCGACTCTTACATAAAGTTCTTGCTTGGACAATTCAAAAGTTGGCGAAGGTTTTTTACTAATAAATCGATAGTCAAAATCATTCCACTCAAGGTCTTTTATTCTATCAAAGCGTCGGATTTCTAAATTCTCATAGGGTCCCCCTGGAATTCCTTCCAGAGCCTGTTGGATAATTTTTATGGATTCTGTCATTTCACTGATTCGTACTAAATACCGAGCTAATGAATCCCCTTCTTTTTGCCATTGAATCTCCCAATCAAACTCGTCGTAACACTCATAACGATCAACTTTACGAAGATCCCATTGTATTCCGGAAGCTCGTAGCATTGGCCCTGATAAACCCCAATTTAGTGCTTCTTCTGCGCCAATAATGCCTATGCCTTCAACTCGTTCTAAAAAAATGGGATTCCGTGTAATAAGCTTTTGATATTCAGCAACTCCGGTTAAAAAATAATCACAAAAATCCAAACATTTATCTATCCAGCCATGAGGTAGATCAGCAGCGACTCCTCCGATACGAAAATAATTATGCATCATGCGCATACCGGTAGCAGCTTCGAATAGGTCATATATCAATTCTCGTTCTCGAAAAATATAGAAGAAAGGGGTCTGTGCCCCAATATCTGCCATAAAAGGGCCGAGCCATAACAAATGGGAAGCGATACGACTCAACTCCAACATAATAGTTCTGATATAGCTAGCCCTTTTAGGTACTTGAATATTCCCTAGCTGTTCGGGTCCATTTACAGTTATTGCTTCTGTGAACATAGTAGCTAAATAATCCCAACGCGTTACATAAGGCAAATATTGTATAATTGTTCGATTTTCCGCAATTTTCTCCATCCCTCTATGTAAATAACCCAATATTGGTTCACAGTCAATAACATCTTCACCATCGAGAGTAACAATCAGTCGAAGAACACCATGCATTGATGGGTGGTGGGGGCCCATATTGACTATCATGAAGTCTTTTCTTGTAGTTGGTGCAATCATAAGTTTTTTCCCGAGTCATTCTTCCATGCATTACTGAAAGTAAAAAGAAGTTCATCAAAATGTAAACGACTAAGCTCAAATGGTATCACGCTTCAAATTAAGGAGTTTTTATCTCTATCTCTCGAATATCCAACTCATCAATTAATTCAATATAGCGTCCTCTATTTTTTTTTGACAAATAGGCTAGCAGTCGTTGACGTTTTCCCAAAATTTTTCGCAAACCTCTCTGAGATGAAAAGTCTTTTTTGTGCAATTTCAAATGTGAAGTAAGTCTCTTTATCTTAGTGGTGAAACTGAATACTTGAAATTCAACAGACCCTCTGTTTTCTTCGTTTTCTTTTTGAGAAATAACCGAAATGAATGAATTTTTGACCATAAAAAAATTCTCCTTTCCCTTTTTACAGATATGGATTTTACCGATCAGTAATAATAATGCCATTAATTTGAATGTGGTATATACAATAATCTAATCCGAATTTCTTTATGAACTGCTAATTTTCTGAATTCAAATCAATCAATCCACTTTCAAATTTTAGATAGGAATAGAAAAGGATTGGTACATTTTCGCATCGAAGAATTTAGACCTAAAACGAAGAAGGTTCTGTTGATTCATTTCGAGATCTAATTGAGACATTATCCAATTTCGTATTGGATACTAGAATGAAATGTGAGACAAGACATGTGATCTGTGTATTTGTGTGCTTTCAGATACCCTATATTTTCTATCTATCCTATTTCAGATACCCTATATTATATATAGGGTATAGGATAGATAGAAAAAGTGTATTATCCACGAATTTTCAATCGTGGATAAAGATGTATTCTTAACATACTGAAACGACTGCCATTATTGGTATCAAACCAATAACGATTCATACAAGCTAAATCTTCTAATCGATAATTAGGCCAAAGAAAGTGCTTTAATTTCATTAATTTGAATTGATTTTTCTCTCTATCAAGATGGTTATTGTCATGTGAAACTTGTCTGCTGTTTTTTACGTTCTTTCCGTTCCAAAATACTGGATTTCTATCTACATCATTTCTATTCTTTGAATTCAAAGAAATTTGAATTCTGAATTCTCTACGACGTCTAAACGATAAAATATTTTCAGGAACAAGTAAATCAAAATGATTTTTGTCTCTATTTCTACTTATTCTGTTATGTGATGAAATAGCTTCATCAAAATCTTTCTTAAGAACATATCTTTCTCTTTCCTCTTGGTATTTCGTTTTGCCCTTACTCTTATGAACCAACGAAGTACCTATGGTTTGATACATAATCAATTGTCCATCTTTTTTTCCAGACAGACGAATGGGTTCTATAATAAATGCTTCTTTTTTAATCAATGGTTTCGAACTCCCAACCCTCATGATATCCAAACTCATTTGTCTCCTTTCAACCGAGGCTAGAAGAATTTTGCTTGGATCTTCCAGTCTAAGCAGGAGACAATACGTCCTGATATTATTGATCGTTTTTTGATTCAAAATCTCGTCGAATCTCAATTGAAAAAGAAAATAACGTTTCAGGAATAAATCTAGTTCTGTTTCTTCTTTTTTTTTCTTTTTCCTTTTTTTCATGCCTGATCTTTCAGAATTTTCTTCAATATCTTTTTGTTGTGGGCGAACGGATTCAAGATCTCCTCGGCTTGTGGATTCTTTTTCTTCTTGATTTCGATGATTCGATGCTATCAAAAAACTTCCTTTTTCCTTGTCATTGATCTTTTCCTTTTCAGTACTACTACTATTTTGATTTCTATTCAAACTACTATTTTGATTTCCATTCAAACTACTATTTTGATTTCCATTCAAACTACTCTTTTGATTTCCATTCAAACTACTCTTTTGATTTCCATTCAAACTACTCTTTTGATTTCCATTCAAACTACTCTTTTGATTTCCATTCAAACTACTATTTTGATTTCCATTCAAACTACTATTTTGATTTCCATTCAAATTTAAAAGAAGTAATTTGCTTGGTATAACCCAAGGTTTCGTTTTATATACATTAGAAAGTGACACAAATTCTGGGAAGAACCGACGATTCGGTATGAGATCCTTTAGCAATTTTTCATTCATTCCCATCCAATCAAAAAATCCGTTTGAATTTGGTGGATTGATTTCTGGAATCCTATCTGGAATCATAAGATAAAAAAGATCATTTTTCTGATTTTTTTCAGAATTATTAGTACGCATTTTATTATTATTAGTACGCATTTTTTTCCTTTGATTCCTATTGCTCATGATCCAGGACTGAAGTTCGTGTTTTTTTCTAAGATCAAAATGGATAATTTTCCAATCCAAATATTTTGTATCGGTCGTTTTTTCCCTATATGGAACCTTTCCTACAAAATTCTTAATAGGGATGTTCCCCGGCCTATCAAAAAGTTTAGCCGTTTTATAAGAAATCTCTTGGTTCGTATTTCCTTCAAACGGAGATCTATAGCATTCCCTTTTATTTTCATAATTAAGAAATTGATATGATAAAAGATCATATCTATCATATCTATAGTATTTTTGAAAATTCTCTTTTTGATTAGATAATGAATCCACTTCAAATTGTTTTTGTTTTTTGAAATGAATTAATTGGTCTTTTGAATGACATTTGCTAAAATTTTCATTTTTAGCAGCTCTATTTCGCCATTTTTCTGGTATTAATCTAGACCATCTGATCTGAGATAAATCGTATTGATAATGTCCTCTTAACCCTCTTAAGCAGGTTTTCCATTGATTCATTTCATAACTCGAATGACCCATTCCTTGTGTTTCAAAAGGAGCCTTTATTTCGGGCTTAAGAAAAAAAGGGCTTCCTTGATGTTGAAGAACAGATTTATACGAGTTACTAAGTTGGTGTGATAATTTGTAAAATACATATGCTTGTGACACGCAGGATAATTCATAAAAAAGATGTGAAATTATTTGACTATTTCCAATAGAATCAAGTGCCTTTTTGATAGTAGAAATAATTGGATTTTTCTTTTTTTTATTCATTTTTTCTTCTTCATTATTAGAAATGGATTTTTTTTTTGTTGATTCAAGAGAAAGTTCTGTATTCATTCTGGGAATATTCATGATAGATAAAAAGATATCTGTGTATATTCTTTGAATGAAAGATTTGAAAAACAGGGGTAATTTAGCGATTAATCCAGCAGCTCTTCTTTTTAATATTTGCCATTTTTCGAATCTTTTAGCATTATAACTTGTTTTGTTAGGACTAAGATTATTGATTCTTGGAGTTACTTTTTTTTTCTCTTTTGTGATTCTTTCTACTTGATTTCGAATTGTACTTGTTCTATCAGTGAGATCCTTCATTTTTTTTTCTGTCACTGAAGAATTTTTCCAACTCGGAGATGTAATTTGATTAACTGATTCGTGAATTATCTGATTGCTGATTATGGAATCTTTTTCTTCTTTAATTTCACTCGATTCATATACTTCTACTTCTTTTAACCGCAATACATATACTTCTACTTCTTTTAACCACAATAATCGAATTGGATTTACTTTTGAAAGTTCTTTTTTTATTCTTGTTATAAAAATAAGACTTTTGATAACCCAATTCTTTGTTTCTTTTGAAACTTGTTGAAATAATTTAGTTTTTTCTTTGAAAACTATTCGAGCTCGAAAATAGTGCTTCGGTAATTGTTGAATTTTTTTTTCGAGTTCCTTTAAAATGGGTTTAAAAAAGGAAGGTTGTTTTCGGGGCGAACCAAAAGGACGTGCAGCTTCCCTTCCCCAAACTGTTAAAAAACTAAAATCCTCTTTGTTGTCTTGCATTAGATTTTTCTCAGAGGATCCTAGGTTCGATTTGTGCCAAGGTTTAAAACGGAAAGGAAATAAGATTTTTATCTGCATACCGTCCAGGAACCAATCTTTCGGAAATTCTGTTTCGGATAATGGAACACCGTTATAGGTACATTTAACATGCATCTCTTGATTCAATTCCTGGAAATCCTCAGACCATTCAGGACGTTGCAATAGCAACATACGTCCAATATTTTTCGCAATTATGAATGAAGGGAATCTAATATATTTTCTAAAAAAAGAGTGACTTAATAACAGCGAACCTCTTATTGCTTGCCCACATGGAATGTTATCCCAGGCCTCTGCTATCTCTATTCGCGCTTCCTTCCCTTTTCTGTTCTCCTCTTTTTTTTCTTCTCTTTTTGTTTGCTGTTCTGTATACTCGACAATTTTGAATGCTTCCCCTTTCCGCACCCAATTTCTAAAAATTCTAAAAATTCGGTTAATCACCCCGGAGATATCATCAAAATCAAAAAAAGGGAATTTTTGGATTCTGTCCAAAAAAAGAGGGGAATGTGCATGTGGTTGATAGAATAGCCAAATACCCAATTTACGCCGTTGAGCCCGCATAGAACCTTTGATTAGACTTCGCCGAAAGTCTGATTTTTGTGAATAACGCATCAAAGCCAATTCCTCTGGTTCATCGGACGCTTTAGGATTCACAATAGTAGAATCAAGATCCTTCGTCTTAACAGTAAAAATGACTACACGTTTGGGTTTTCTTGTACGAATTTCATGATCGTCTGGTGCCTCTTCCGGAAAATCCTCTGATTCTTGTTCTATCTCGGTGATTAATTTGTATGACCATCGAGGGACTTTTTTACTCATTTCTTCTGATTCTCTGCTAATTTTTTGACCATTAGCATCCGTTACAATTTCTGTTGATAATGGTTCAAATCCATTTATTTTCTGTTCAAATTCTCTGCTAATTTTTTGACCATTAGCATCCGTTACAATTTCTGTTGATAATGGTTCAAATCCATTTATTTTCTGTTCAAATTCTCTGCTAATTTTTTGACCATTAGCATCCGTTACAATTTCTGTTGATAATGGTTCAAATCCATTTATTTTCTGTTCAAATTCGTGGTAATCAGTATCCGGAAGAAGGAGACCTTGAATCCGATTTTTCCCAAATATCTCTATGAAATCTTTTAGGATTGATGGTGATTTGTATATGGTTTTCCTATATGATCCGTCCAAGAAAGGATCA